GTAAATTGGTTTTTATTTTCCTCCAAATTAGTGTTTTCCTCTTCCCCATGTAGAAAAGGAATAAATAAATCAATCAAATTACGAGAAGCCTCATAAAGTGCTTCTTTTGGAGTGAAACTCCCATTTGTCCATATTTCGAGAAAAAGGATCTCTTGTTTTTCATTCCCATTTCCATAAGAATAAATACTATGATTCGCATTTCGAACAGGCATGGATACAGCATCTATAGGATAACTTCCATCTTGAGATGGATTTGTCGATTTTATACGATATCCACGATCTCTCTTGATTTGTAATTCAATACGCAAATCCACGGGTTCCGTGAGATTAGCTATATGCTGTGTAGGGTCAACTATTTCCACAGAAGGCGGTGAGATAATATCTTGAGCAGTTACGTATTTTGGACCTTTGACACAAATGAATGCGTCTCGAATTCCATATAAGTTACTTCTCAATACAATTTCTTTCAAATTCATTAAAATTTCATGTACTGATTCTTCAATACCAGGTATCGTCGAATATTCATGTGATACGTTCTCAAATTTTGCATGTGTGATACATGTTCCTTCCATTTCTCCAAGTAAAACCCTTCGCATGGCAATACCTATGGTATCGGCTTGACCCTTCATAAGCGGGGACAGGATAAAACGTCCATAATAAAGACGTTTACTGTCTACTCTTGATTCAACACACTTCCACTGTAGTGTTCGAGTGGATCCTGCTATTTCCTCTCGAACCATATCTAATTATTTCGATTGATGAATCATTTATTTCTCTTGAAATATGTTCCATTCTTATTTTTATACACGTCTTTTTTTAGGGGGTCTACATCCATTGTGTGGCATAGGGGTTGTATCACGTACCAAACTTAATAGTATACCACTTCTACCAATAGCTCGTAATGCTGCGTCTCTTCCGGGACCAGGACCCTTTATCCTAACTTCTGCTCGTTGCATACCCACAGTACGAATAGCATTTATTGCTGCAGCTTGAGCGGCAAAAGGTGTGCCCCTTCTTGGACCTTTGAATCCAGAAGTACCAGCGGAGGACCAAGAAACCACTCGACCTCGTACATCTGTAACAGTTACAATGGTATTATTGAAACTCGCTTGAACATGAATAACTCCTTTTGGTATTCTACGTACATTTTTACGTGAAGCAATACGTCTCTTGCGTGAACCAATTCTTGGTATAGGTTTTATCATATTTTATCATCTCAGAAATATGAGTCAGAAATATACGGAGATATCCATTTCATGTTAAAAATCTTTGATCCCTTATTTATTTTTTACTTACATTAGCCCTTCCTTTAGCTTTAGAAAGCGAGTTCCTTTTACGAAATATTATCCTTGTCTTTGCTTATGTTTCGGATTGGAACAAATCACCCTAATGCGTCCCCGCCTACGAATCAGTCGACATTTTTCACAAATTTTACGAACGGAAGCTCTTATTTTCATATTTATGATTCCCTATATTTTCTTTTGAATTCTGAATCTACTTCCATTTTGGAACTCCAAATTGGATCCCCATGAGGGGAATCCTAAAAAAATACCTAATCGTTATCGTTATCGTTATCGTTATCGTTCGAGTCTTTGTTGCGAAGTCTATAAATTATACGCCCTTTGGTTGAATCATAACGACTTACTTCGATTTTCACTCTATCCCCTGGTAGTATGCGTATAAAACTCTGTCGGATCTTTCCTGAAATATAACCTAGAATTAGATCCTCATTATCTAAACGGACCCGGAACATACCATTGGAAAGTGATTCAGTAATTAAACCCTCATAAATCGTTTTTTTTTCTTTATCTTTCATTCTTAGTGACCTCCTATAAACTTAGAAACTAATGCTAATGGAAGAATAGTCATATAACTTACCTTAACTTACCTTAGCTTCCCTCTCTTTTTCGCGGATAATAAGTTACGGATCCAATTAGGATGGGGTGATTAACATATATATATATGACACAAGATTTCTCCCCCAATTCCTTTTAGTCGGGCTTCTCGATCCGTCATTATACCTTGAGAAGTGGAAAGAATTGCAATTCCCATTCCACCTAAAATCTTAGGAATTTGTTGATAGTTAGAATAGATTCGTAGACCGGGTCGGCTGATACGTTTTAAAATCATTTTCTGTATCCCTTTCCTAGTTCTTTTATGCCGCAGGGTTGAAACCAAGAAATATTTGTTATTTTGCCGATATTTTCTAACGTTTTCAATAAAACCCTCCTGTAGAAGTATTTTCACAATGTTTTCGGTTATATTGCTAGATGGTATTCGAAGCGTTTCCTTTTTATCCATATCAGCATTTCTTATCGAAGTTATTATCTCGGCAATAGTGTCTCTACTCATGATGAATTGTTGTCTCCTCTAATTTTGATATAATCTCTTGATATAATCAAGATGTTTTTTACGAATTGTTAAAAGTATATACTTGAGACATAATCTACTAATTGATCTATTTCATATCGATCTATTTTCAATACCCTACTATATCATAATTTTATCTAATTTATAGTACCTCAGGGGCTAATGAGACTATTTTTGTGAAATTTAACTCTCTCAATTCTCGAGCGATCGCGCCAAAAACCCGAGTTCCCTTTGGATTTCCTTTTTGATCGATGACAACTGCTGCATTGTCATCATATCGTATTATCATACCGTTGTCACGTTTGAGTTCTTTACGTGTACGTACAATTACGGCTCTAATTACTTCTGATCTTTCTAGAGGCATAGCAGGCACTGCTTCCTTGATTACAGCAACAATAACGTCACCAATATGAGCATATTGGCGATTACTAGCCCCTAAGATTCGAATACACATCAATTCTCTAGCCCCACTGTTATCCGCTACATTCAAAAGGGTCTGAGGTTGAATCATATCATTCAATGCAAAGAGTAAAGAAAAAAAAGAAATATTATGTGTCCAGAAATAAAAAACTCCCCTTTATTGTATTTTTCATCCCTAAGATCCCTGTTGGTTCTATTCTACATCCTTACTTATCTTATCGCGCAATAACAAAGTTAGTTCGTATAGGCATTTTGGACGCAGTTATTTTCATAGCTGCTTTAGCTACGGTTTCCGATACTCCAACCATTTCATAAAGTATTCGACCGGGTTTAATAACGGCTACCCAATATTCGGGGTTCCCCTTCCCGGAACCCATACGCGTTTCCGCTGGTCTTAGTGTAACGGGTTTGTCGGGAAATATACGTACCCATATTTTTCCACCACGACGTGCATATCGTGTCATCGCTCTTCGCCCAGCCTCTATTTGTCTAGCTGTGATCCAAGTGGGTTCAAGTGCCTGAAGAGCATATCTTCCGAAACAAATACGATTGCCTCGAGAAGATATTCCTTTCATTCTTCCTCTATGTTGTTTACGGAATCTGGTTCTTTTGGGGTTATAGTTGATGGTTCTTTCTCAATTCCATCTCTACTGCAGAACTGGACATGAGAGTTTCTTCTCATCCAGCTCCTCGCGAATAAAATAATGCAATAATATTACTATTACATATGTATTTTATTAAAAAAAATGTTAAACTAAATCATGGAATTTATAAGAAGAAGCAATAAGCAATATTTGTATTGTATATAACTATAATAAATAGTTAGACTAGACTATAATTAGATACTAAGATTTAAGATTATAGTGAAATGTCTATTTATCTATTTTTATTGGAATTAATTCCTCTTTATTTTTTTATTCTTTTATTCATTGAATCACGCAAAATTTTCTAATCTAGTAAATAAATAAGAGTTTCGCGGGCGAATATCGACTCTTTTCTGCTTCATTCGTAGAGGTCCATTCGGACTATGACCACTCAGAATAAACAGAATCAATTGCTTCCTGGTTCATTCCGCCATCCTTCCCAATGAATTATTAGGATTCGTTTTCAATAGAATCTTATGCAGTCATGGGTTCCATCGTTCCTATAGCTTCTCCGTTAATGGTTAGGTCTGAACTCTGCAATGGAGCTCTCAACTAAATTTCTTTTTGAGTCAACTCCCTCAGTTTTGATTAACTCGGGCTCCTTACTTTGTTTTCTTATCAGTATTGATGCTTTGTCACATTGCTTTTTATGAGATGATTCATGGACCATACATATTGGAATCGTGTTATATCATTGATATTTTCCTTCTCTCTTTCTATCACCTTTCCATTTATCTACATCCCTTTTTTTCATAACCCTTTAACTTAATTGGATTTCTCCTAATTCCATTTTTTTATGGAATCTAATTTCAGTTGCTACAACGATATGATCGATACATCATATAATCACTGTTTTCTGGGATCTCGACAATACGAAGCAATAAGCAGTTTCTATAGTTATTAGTCTATAGTTCTATAGTGTAGGGGTCCGCTTTTTGTAATCCCAACTCTAAAGAAGAAACCAACGAGTCACACACTAAGCATAGCAATTCTACCAAATGAAACGGTCAATCAAATTTTTATTTAACCCTATAGAAATCAAATTACTATTCATTGTTCATTCATTTTTGATTGAATGGGAGAACACGAATGAAATTTTTTATTTTTCATTTTTTTGTTCATGGAATAACAAGACAAATAAAAAATAAAAGGAGGTCCCTTATTATTCCTCGTCTATAAATATCCAAATTTTTATGCCCAAGGACCCATAGATAGTTGGGACCGTATAGGAACAATAATCAATTTTAGCACGAATAGTCTGTAGGGGAACTCTACCCTCCCTAATCCATTCGACGCGGGCCATTTCTTTTCCGTCAAGACGTCCTGCCATTTGTATTTGAATTCCTTTTATATCCGTTTGTTCAGTTAATTCAATAGCTTTTTTCATTGCTTTTCGAAAGGGAACTCTATTTTTTACTTGGGAAGCTATATATTGCGCAAGAATTTTAGGTTGTCCATAAGGTTTTTCAATTCTTGTGATAGCAATGTTGAGTTTCTGGTTCACAGAATTGATCTTTTTTTCTACATTTCTCCCTAATTCTTCAATTCCTCGTGTTCCACTTTCTATTAATAAATTGGGGAATGCTATATAGATTAGGACCTGGATTAAATCTATTCTTTTTTTAATTTCTATACGAACAATTCCTTCGGAATCCGAGGATATTCTCATATTTTTTTGCACATAATTCTTGATACAGTCTCGTATTTTTTCATCCTCTTGCAGACCCGCAGAAAATTGTTTTGGTTCCGCAAACCAAAAGGAATGATGACTTTGAGTTGTACCAAGTCTGAAACCAAGTGGATTTATTTTTTGTCCCATATTTTTTTTTATTATTTATTATACTATCTTTCCATCCGTATGTTATTTTTAAATAGGAATTTACATTTTTGATTTTTATAAAATGGAAAAGCTATTTATATTTATCTTTCAGTACAATTGTTATATGACAGGTAGACCTTTTTATTGGATAACTACGTCCTCGAGCCTGAGGTCTTAACCTTTTCACAATGGGACCCCCATTAACTTCGGCTTTACTAATAAATGAATCCGCTTCGTTCAAACCCATATTATGACGAGCATTTGCTGCTGCGGAATAAACCAATTTTAAAATGGGATAAGAGGCTCGATAAGGCATGAATTCCAGTATCATAAGTGTTTCTTCATAGGAACGCCCGCGAATTTGATCAATTACTCTTCTGGCTTTGAAAACAGACATATGTATATGTTGCGCTAAAACTTTGACTTCTGTGCCTGAGCTATTCGAGTTCGTTTTTATCATAAGGTTCCACCGAATGGATGATGAGCAATTATTCTATTATTTTTGTTCTACAATTATTCTACTTAATAGAAATTATTAATACTTAGTATATATATATATATAATATTCCGTATATTATTATTCTATTATTTTTTTTTCGAAAATTTCTTTATTTCTAATTTAGAGACATTTTTTTTATCACTTTCTAATATTGATTATATTTACTTATCATATTTGTACTTTGTATTCTTTTTTATATGTATTTTTTTGTTTTTATTTATTTCTTAAAATTTATTATCTTAAAAGAAAAGTATATCGGTAAAATAGATAAAAAAATAATAATCCAAATGAGATAATATATAGAATAGAAATTTCGAATCGAAATTGAAATATGAATAAAAAAAATTAACGACGAGATTTATTATCGTTTTTTGGATGTCCACCAAAAGTCCGAGTAGGCACAAAATCTCCCAATTTATAACCGACCATACGATCCATTATGTAAATAGGTAAATGCTGTTTCCCATTATGAATAGCAATTGTATGGCCAACCATTATGGGTATAATGGTAGATGCTCTAGACCAAGTGACTATTATTTCTTTTTCTTCCTTCATATTGAGTTTTTCTATTTTTCTCAATAAATGATTAGCTACAAAAGGATTCTTTTTTAGCGAGCGTGGCACAATTGATAACTCCTTTTTTTGTTTTGTAAAAATATCGCAATCCATTTCAAATTCCAAAAATTCCATTTTCCATATTCTTATTTACGGCGACGAAGAATAAAAGTATCACTATATTTTTTCCTTTTCCTACTTCTTCTTCCAAGCGTAGGATGACCCCAAGGTGTCACAGGTTTTTTTTTACCAATTGGGGCTTTCCCTTCACCGCCCCCATGGGGATGGTCTACAGGGTTCATAACTACTCCTCTTACTACAGGACGCTTACCCAGCCAACACTTCGATCCGGCTCTACCCAAACTTTTTAGCTTCGCTCCAACATTACTCACTTGTCCGACTGTTGCTAAGCAGTTTTTGGATATCAAACGGACCTCCCCAGATGGTAATCTTAATGTGGCCGATTTACCCTCTTTTGCAATCAGTTTCGCTACAGTACCTCCTGCTCTAGCTAATTGTCCACCCTTTCCAACTGTGATTTCTATGTTATGTATGGCCGTCCCTAAGGGCATATCGGTTGAAGTGGATTCTTCTTTTTTATCAATAAAAACCCCTTCCCAAACTGTACAAGCTTCTTCCAAAGCATACGGCTTTCTAGATGTATATGATGATATCTAGACAGATGGATCTTATATGAATCGTATGACGAAGTACCATATGAGTGGATATATAGGAATCCAAATCTGCCGAATCGCTCATGTTATGATCTTCTACATCCTGGGTCTCTTCGTTCCGTCATCTGGCTTATGTTCTTCATGTAGCATTCAGACCGAATGACTCTATGAAATTACGTCGATACTTCCACATATTACGGGTAACGTAGGAGACATCTCTATTTTTCCCCAGGGGTCCTTATAGCTTTCAATTCGCCTCTGACCATCAAATTAAATGAGAATAACCCGTTTTCGTCTCTTTGAAACAAGGAGTGTTTCCGATTCTGTGCCTGCTTCAAACAATTTGGTCTTCTCCATATTACCATATCTCTAGAGTCAATAATTTTCTATGAAGAACTACTGAACTCAATCACTTGCTGTCGTTACTCAACAGTTTTCTGTTGAGGTCTATCCCGTATAGGTACTCAAACGGGATCCGTGATCGATTTTTAGGTTTCGTCGTAAACCTAATTGGTTACTTCCAATTACGTAAATCAATAGTTCAAACCGCACTCAAAGCTAGGGCATTTCCCATTGCTATAGGAACTTCTGTACCAGAAACAATGGTATCTCCAATTATAGCCCCTCTGGGATGTAAAATATATCTCTTCTCACCATCCCCATAGTGTATGAGACAAATCGATGCATTTCGATTAGGATCGTATTCTATGGTTACGATTCTACCAGATATGTCTTTTTCATTCCGTCGAAAATCGATTTTACGGTATAGTCGCTTATGACCTCCCCCTCTATGCCTTGCGGTAATGATTCCTCTGCCATTACGACCTTTACCACAATGATGCTGTCCATAAATCAAATGATTTCGTGGATTGGATTTCCTGTCTATGGTTCTGTTCCGTGTGCTCGGGGTAGAAGTTTTGTATAAATGTGTCGCCATGTTATTAAATATTTTATTTTGCTTTAAGTTCTTTTCTCTATAAGAGGTGGAATAGAATAACCCGGTTGAAGCGTAATGATCATACGTCTGTAATTGGAATGTCTTCTATGTCCCATAATGGGTCCCATTCTTCTACCGAGTCGATGACTATTCATCGCTATTACCTTGACTCCAAAGAAAAGTTCTACCCAATGCTTTATTTCTGTCCTAGTTGATCCTGATTCGACATTAGAAGTATATTGATTGTTCCCCAATAACCGAATACTTTTTTCGGTAAATACCGCATATTTGATTCCATCCATTGTTTTTACCTATAAGTTCCAGTATCGATAAGAATTCTAGTTGTTATTGTTCATATGTTATGTTATAATATGAATATACTATACCAATTCGTTATGTATGGATGATGAGATTCCATTGATACAGAGGCAATTCGAATAGACTTATTGAACGTTCCCATTGGCGTGCATCCAGCAGGAATTGAACCTACGAGTTTCCCAATTATGAGTTGGGCGCTTTAACCATTCAGCCATGGATGCTTAACAGGGATCATAATAGAAATCCTAAATCGAAATAAAATAACAGGGATCATAATCATAATAGAAATCCTAAATCGAAATAACAAATAACAGGCAGGGTATTCACATAATATAACATAATGAATTAAAATAGTAGCAATCCTAATTAAAATTGTAGGAATTATGCTCTAAATTAAATAAGCAAATTCCAGTTGCAATTATTATCAATTATCAATATGAATAGAAAAAACGATCAATTCAAAGACTGGAGCGAGGAAATAAGAGAGATATTCAGAGAGATTAAGAATTCTCACTATTTGTTAGATTCATGGATGAAATTCAGTTCTGTCGGATCTTTCGCTCGCATTTTTTTTCACCAAGAACGTTTTATGAAACTCTTTGACCCCCGAATTTTAAGTATCCTACTTTCACGCGATTCACGGGGTTCAAGAAGCAATCCATATTTCACGATCAAGGGTGTAGTACTGTTTGTAGTAGCGGTCCTTATATGTCGTATTAACAATCGAAAGATGATCCAAAGAAAAACCTTCTATTTGATGGGGCTTCTTCCTATACCTACGAATCCGATTGGACCCATAAATGATAAATTGGAAGAATCTTTTTGGTCTTCCAATCTCAATAGGTTGAGTGTTTTGCTTCTGCATTTTCCAAAAGGGAAAAAGATTTCTGAGAATTGTTTCATGGATCCGCAAGAGAATACTTTGGTTCTCCCAATAAATAAAAGAAATCCAAAGTCTATCATGCCGGAATCCAACCGGGGTTCGCGGTGGTGGAGGGAGCGGTTCGGAGAAAAGAGGGATTCTGCTTCTAACATGTCTAAGAAAACCGTAACTGGAATTGAGATCTCATTCAAAGAGAAAGATAGCAAATATATGGAGTTTGTTTTTGTATCTTATACGCATCCGCGTAGGCATAGGCTTGGTCCGAGTCTGACCCGCCTGAACAGGGACGCGAAATTCTTGATTTATCCGCATCCGAGGAAGCTACGAAAGATAATCAACTTGGATTCGGGACAGCTATTCGAATTCCTACGGAAAAACTACATTTGTTATCTCATGTCTTCTTTTTGTGAAAAAAGACCCTTTAAAGGGCGGCGTTTCATCAAACTAGAAGGAGATGATCCAATTATTCAATCAAATGATATTGAGTATCCTTCCCCTGACTTCTCGAGAAAGAAGTGGGGTATTTCTTTGCAAAATAGTGCTGAATTTCATCAGTGGCAATTCCGCCAAGATTTCGTGGTTAGCAGTGGGACGTCGTACACTGAGTTCGAATGGAACTTTTTGAGGGACCTATCGAAAAATTTTTTAGACAATGTGTGGCCGCTAAACCCAAACAAGGATCCGTTTTTTCGCAAGGTATGGAATGTATCGTCAAATATTCAATATGATTCTACAAGATCCATTTTCACGAATTCTAGCCAATTGAAAGGATCTTCTGATCAATTCAGAGATCATTTCGATTCCATTAGAAATGAGGATTCAGAATATCACAAATTGATCGAAGAGATTCAGCAACTAAAAGAGGGATCGATTCTTGGGGATCCTTCCTTTCTTCAAACGGAACGAACAGAAATAGAATCAGATCGATTCCCGAAAAGCCTTTTTGGATCTTCCTCAATGTCTCCGGAAGGTGAAAAGCAGATGAATAATCACCCGCTTCCGGAAGAAACCGAAGAATTTCTTGGGAATTCTAGAAGATCAATTCCTTCTTTTTTCTCTGACAGATGGTCAGAACTTCATCTGGGTTCGAATCCTACTGCGGGGTCCACTAGAGATCAGAAGAAAAAACAAGATGTTTCTTTTGTCCCCTTCAGGCGAGCGGAAAATAAAGAAAGGGTTGAGATATTCAAGATAATTACGTATTTACTAAATACCGTCTCAATTCATCCTATTTCATCAGATCGGGGATGGTATTTCTTTCCGAAGGCTAAACCAGATATAGAGAGTTCCAATAAGGTTTCATTCTTGAACAAAAATCCATTTTTGGGTTTCTTTCATCTATGGAACAAAGGGGGATCCACGTTACGCCACGATTTTGAATCAGAAGAGAGATTTCAAGAAATGGCAGATCTAGTCACTCTATCAATAACCGAGCCGGATCTGGTGTATCATAGGCTTTCTGTTGATTCCTGCGGATTGGATCAAAACAAATTATTGAATGCGCCCAGAGAGAAATCGAAAAAGAGATCCTTATTGGTTCTACCCCCTCTTTTTTATGAAGAGTCGGTCCGGATCCACTGCGGGAATGATTTGGAAGATGCAAAACGAAAAATAGTGCGATTTGCTAGGAAGAGCATAATGTTTGCTAGGAAGAACATAATGGAGGCAGTCAATCAATATGGATTGATCCGAAATCGGATTCAAATCCAATATAGCACTTGTGGATACATAAGAAATGTATTGGAAGATGCAAAACGAAAAATAGTGCGATTTGCTAGGAAGAGCATAATGTTTGCTAGGAAGAACATAATGGAGGCAGTCAATCAATATGGATTGATCCGAAATCGGATTCAAATCCAATATAGCACTTGTGGATACATAAGAAATGTATTGGAAGATGCAAAACGAAAAATAGTGCGATTTGCTAGGAAGAACATAATGGAGGCAGATGGATTGATCCGAAATCGGATTCAAATCCAATATAGCACTTGTGGATACATAAGAAATGTATTGGAAGATGCAAAACGAAAAATAGTGCGATTTGCTAGGAAGAACATAATGGAGGCAGTCAATCAATATGGATTGATCCGAAATCGGATTCAAATCCAATATAGCACTTGTGGATACATAAGAAATGTATCGAATCGATTCTTTTTAATGAATCGATCCTTCGAATATGGAATTCGTGATACTCTGAATCATATCCATATAACTAGAATGGAATATAGGATCAACCAACATTTATCGAATTTGAAAAAGAGTCAGAAGAAATGGTTTGATCCTCTTATTTCTCGAACTGAGAGATCCATGAATCGGGATCGTGATGCATATAGATACAAAGGGTCCAATGGGAGCAAGAATTTCCAGGAACATTTGGAACATTTCGTTTCTGAACAGAAGAACCGTTTTCAAGTAGTGTTCCATGAATTACGTATTAATCAATATCCATATTCTTGGATTCTTAATCAATCTTATTCGATTTTTAATGAATATTATTCGATTGTTAATCAATCTTATTCGATTTTGAATCAATCTTATTCGATTCTTAATCAATCTTATTCGATTATTAATCAATATCGATATTGGATATATTCTTGGATTCTTAATCAATATTATTCGATTCTTAATCAATATTATTTGATTGATTGGGCCGACTATTGGTCTGTATTTCTTTCGCTTAAGGCATTTTGTTTGTCTTTGTGGAAGTCACTTCCTTTCCTTTTGTCTAAGTTTTTGTCCAAGTCACTTCTCTTTTTGTCCAAGTCCAAGTTACTTCCTTTTTTCTTTGTGAGTATGGGGAATATCCCCATTCATAGGCATAGGTCCGAGATTCACATCTATGAATGGAACGACCCGAATGATCAACCCCCTAATCTGTCGATAGGTGTTCAAATTGTTCCTATGAATAAATTGAAACCCTTATTATTGGATGATCATGATACTTGCCAAAGACCGAAATTCTTAATCCCTGGATTCCCACTTTTGTTCAATAAGATGAACATACCAAAGTCGATGATTGACTCATTCGATCCTAGAAATAATCGCAGGCTATCCTTTGATAACACGGATTACTATTCCTCCCACGATCGAGACAATTGGCTGAATCCCGTGAAACAATTTCATAGAAGTTCGTTGATATCTTCTTTTTATAAAGCAAATCGACTTCGATTCGTGAATAATCCACGTCACTTCTGGTTCGATTGTAACAAAGGATTCCCTTTTTATGTGGCAAAGGGCCGTATCAATAATTATGATGTTACATATGGACAATTGCTCAATATTTTGTTCACTCGCAACAAAATATTTTCTTTGTGTGTCGGTAAAAAGAAAGAGATTTTGGAGAGAGAGACTATTTCACCAATCGAGTTACGGGTATCTGACATATTCCTATCTAAGGATTTTCCAAAAAGTGCTGACGGAAGGGCTAACTTGTACAGATCTTTCCGTTTTCCAATTCGATTCCATCCATTCTTTCATAGAAGAGCTATTTACTCGATCGCAGACATTTCTGAAACGCCTCTAACGAAGGAAGAAATAGTGAATTTGGAAAGAACTTATTATCAGCCTTTTTCAAATATGAATTTATGTGATTCAGAAGGGAAGAACTTGCATCAGTATCTCAGTTTCAATTCCAACATGGGTTTGATTCACACTGAGAAATATTTACCATCCGGAAAGAGGAAAAAAGGGAGTAAGAAATGCGTTGAGAAATGGCAGATGTATAGAACCTTTCAAGGAGATAGTGCTCTCTCAAAATGGAATCTGTTCCAAACATATATGCCATGGTTCCTTACTTCGACAGGGTGCAAATATCTAAATTTCACCCTTTTAGATACCTTTTCAAACTCATTGCCGATACTAAGTTCCAAATTTCTATCCTTTTTTCATCATATTATGCATGAATTGGGTATATCACCTCAGGAAAAATGGTGGGCGATTCGGAATCTTATAAGTGAGATTTCGAGTAAGTGTTTCCAGAATGCTTTTCTGTGCGAAGATGAAAATGACGAGTCATTGACATCGGCAAGTCTGAGATCAAGAGATGCTTGGGAGTTGTTCTATTTAATCCTTTTCTTTCTTCTTGTTGCTGGATATTTCATTCCTATACATCTTGTCTTTGTTTCCCGAGCCTCTAGTGAATTACAGACGGAGTTAGAAAAGATCAAACCTTTGATGATTCCATCATACATAATTGAGTTGCAAAAACTTCTGGATGGGTATCCTATATCTGAACTTAATTCTTTGAATATCAATCTCATCGATCTCATAAGTATCATACTAAATCCCACCAATCGAATCACTTTTTCGAGAAATACGAGACATCTAAGTCGTACAAGTAAAGAGATCTATTCATGGATAAGAAAAGGAAAAACGGTGAACGGTGATTGGATTGAGGATAAAATCGAATCCTGGATTGCGAACTGTGATTCGATGCGTTTTGAAGATAGACAATTCTTGGTTCAGTTCTGTACCCTAACGACAGAAAAAAGAATTGATCAAATTCTATTGAGTCTGACTCATAGTGATCCTTTATCTTTATCAAAGAATGACCCTGGGATTGAACAACCAGGATCCATTTACTTACGATCCGTAGTTGACATTCATAAACAGGATCTAATGAATTATGAGTTCAATAGATCCTGTTTAGCAGAAAGACGGATATTTCTTGCTCATTATCAGACAATCACTTATTCACAAACCTCGTATGGGGCTAATAGTTCATCTCATGGAAAACCCTTTTCGCTCCGCTTAGCCCTATCCCCTTCTAGGGCTATTTTAGTGATAGGTTCTATAGGAATTGGACGATCATATTTGGTCAAATCCCTAGCGAGAAACTCCTATGTTCCTTTCATTACGGTATTTCCGACCAAGTTCGTGTATGGCAAGCCTAAACGTTTCATGGATATTGATGATCTCGATTTTGATATGGATGTTGGTAAGGATAAGAAGGATATGCATATTGATATTAGTAAGGATATCCATGACGTTGATAGAGAGCTGCTAACTATGACGAATGTGGTAACTATGGAGACGATGAGACCGAAAATGAAACACGAGCGATTTGTTATTATGCCCCTTCAATTCGAATTAGCAAAAGCTATGTCTCCTTGCATAATATGGATTCCAAACATTCATGATCTGTATGTGAATGAGTCGAATTATGTATCCCTCGGTCTATTAGCGAACTCTCTCTCCAGGGATTCTGAAAGTAGAAATATTCTTGTTATAGCTTCGACTCATATTCCCCAAAAAGTGGATCCCGGTTTAATAGCTCCGAATAAATTAAATACATGCATTAAGATACGAAGAGCTCTTATTCCACAGCAACGAAAGCGCTTTTTCGTTCTTTCACATACTAGGGGATTTCACTTGGAAAAGAAAATCTTCCATACTAATGGATTCGGGTCCCTAACTATGGGTTCCAATGCACGAGATCTTGTAGCACTTAGCAATGAGGCCCTATCCATTAGTATTACACAGAAGAAATCCATTATAGAAACGAATACAATTAGATTAGCTTTTCATAGACTAACTTGGCAGTTTCGAGCCGAGGTAAGACCCGTTCCGGATCATGGGATCCTTTTCTATCAGATAGGAAGGGCTGTTGCACAAAATGTACTTCTAAGTAATTGCCCCTTAGATCCTATATCTATCTATATGAAGAAGAAAGAAAGGGATTTTGATTTGTACAGATGGTACTTCGAACTTGAAAGGAGCATGAAGAGATTAACGATACTTCTTTATCTTTTGAGTTGTTCTGCCGGATCGGTCGCTCAAGATCTTTGGTCTCCACTCGGACGCGATGAAAAAAAACGGATCGCTTCTTATGGATTCCTTGCGAATGATTCTGATCTAGTTCATGGCCTATTAGAAGTAGAAG